ATAATTAAGGATATAATTAAGGATAGGGGTTCATTCAGGAATGAACAATTTTACTTATCCAGTAAATTAAATATAGGGTTAGGGTATACTAGTGAATACTAGGTAAAATAGTTATTTGATAAATATCAATACAATGAATTGTTTCAAGACCTACCATAATTGACATCATAACTAAATTCATTAGAGTGATACATGTATCCACTAATTTAACATAGATCCAAGATATTTCATTGAATCATTGATAAAGAGATTCGGAGTGGCCTTTGAAACAAATTTTTTAGTGAAAAGAATTCTATAGAATCGTGAAAGACGGAAAGATCCTTCGTATCGAGTCATACCATTCCATTATATTGACAATTTAAAAAAACTATTCATACTATGAGCATAGTATGATGGCGGTCGTGCAAGTATGCCCCCATCGTCTAGCGGTTCAGGACATCTCTCTTTCAAGGAGGCAGCGGGGATTCGACTTCCCCTGGGGGTAGGGTGCTACGAAAGGAAGTTGATCGTGGATTATCAATAAGCCTGGAATTGATTCTTCCTGGGTCGATGCCCGAGCGGTTAATGGGGACGGACTGTAAATTCGTTGGCAATATGTCTACGCTGGTTCAAATCCAGCTCGGCCCAATAATTCGCCGATCCACCCTGAAATGATATAACCCATTTGTTGCTATTTCAGAAATGTCCGATCCCCCAATACGGAAGAGAAAAATTTTCTGATATATCTATACCACTACTTATTGACGCTATTTTTACAACAAATTCCTTGCTAATGATCTAGATTCATATCAGGATCTCTAAGTATAAAGTCAAGTTTAAGGAAAAGAGTAAATAAAATAACTTTTTTCATTGAAAAAGTTATTATCCAATTGATTTGGCAATACGGAAAGGATTAGTAATAATCCAGGCTGCTCTCACTAAAGTTAATATACATATGGGTATCAATATATCACACTCGCGGCTCTGTTACAACACGCTAATTCTAATCTAAATTGAAAGGGTTACAATGAAATAATAAAATATGTATACTTTATTTTATTATGGTATTTACTTGGGATTGTAGTTCAATTGGTCAGAGCACCGCCCTGTCAAGGCGGAAGCTGCGGGTTCGAGCCCCGTCAGTCCCGACGAATCCAAATTCAATAAAAAAATATATAAATTCATCTCTCTATTTTTTGTGAAAAGAAGTACAAATAGCAGAATTTCATTCCCAACGGCGATCCCTCTTTTTTTTTTTTTTTTGTTTCACATTTATCATCAAACAAATGGGGTAATTTCCATTTCTTCTATTAGTACGGATTTGATGGGAGAGAGACCTATATGGATTAGTACAATTATTATTTTATTAGTACAATTATTTTATTAGCATCAGATTGAGGATTCCGCGGGATACCGTACTGGGTCTGGCTTTTTATTTTTTTTGATTACTCCCGATCTGTGGAATAGAGTTAGAGTACTGTATGTTTCCCGGGAGTACATAAATGGAATTTGTACAATATAAAATAAATTTAACATAGTTACTGCGATAGATTTAATCTTAAAAGTATATCCTTTTCTGGCCCTATTTTGTGTAACCTCAATTTCTAATTTCACTAATTTGAAATAGTCTATCTCATTCAAATTTCACATTGAGCTTTTGATATATGCGTCCCGTTACTAATTCAAGTAAAGAGGATTTAAAAAATAAAGATCAAACAAGGATCACTTTTTTATTAACGAGGTAATGAAATTTTTTTTTTATAAGGGTTTTTTCCTTGAAAGAACAAACCTTTTAACTTTATATATAAATAGTTAATTTAATGGAATATTAGATTTTTTATACCAGAACTTGTACTCGTCTTTATGATACTTCTTTTGTTTTCCAAGAAGATTAGATCATTAAAAAAAGGAGTTTAGAACTTAACTCCTTCCTTTTTTTCATTTAGCTTCGAGGGTTGGGTGGGGTTTGTTTAGAACCAATGGTAAGTGGAAAGGTGGTTCGATGATACTTCATCAGATGATTGTACAAAGAGGGTGGTAGATTATAGAAAAGAAATAATGTAAAAGAATTATAAATAAATAAAAAAAAAAATAAAGGAATTATTGAGTGGATCAGGAATCAAATTTTGAGTTCGGTATGGATAAAAGATCTTCCTATGTTATACTATTTAATTCTTGACCATGGATCGATTTGATAGCTCAGATATTGTTATTCATGATATTGATCCGATTCGATATCATCGGGATGTAATTCATCCCATTGAATTTACAGGCGAACGATTTATTATCTCTATGGGATTAACTCCCGAGTTATTGCGAATTAAAGAAAAATTAAACAATGAGATTATGGAAGTAAATATTCTCGCATTTATTGCTACTGCACTGTTTATTCTAGTTCCTACCGCTTTTTTACTTATAATATACGTAAAAACAGTCAGCCAAGGCGATTAATTTAAATTAAACTTGACTTTTTAGTTCTTAGCAATAATTGATAGAGAAGAAAAGGATTAAAATTTCGCGC